AATGGAGTCTCTCCGTCTGTCGGTCTCTCCTTAAGTTCTTTCTTTCGATCGAGTTCATGTGCTTGCGTGGCTAGGCCCATAGACCCAGCTTTTCCTGGCTCAAAGAATTCATTTTCGTTCTTGCTTCACTTGTCTTTGCCCATTGGGGTCTTTCCTCTTGCTTGAGCCAGTCTACCCTCTTTCTCTACGCAATTCCTTCTTTTGCTTTCTTGCTTGAGCGAGTGGAATACTAGTAACGAGCGAACGGAGCGTGCGAGCGAACTAGATGTAGCGAGAGCTAGAGATAGACTGATTCTCTTATTCAATTTCGTGCTTCATTCTCTATAATGATCTTCTGAAAGATATACCTATAGTAGATCCACCGATAGGCTGAGGGCCGTTAAGAGTAGGCTTGTATCAGTAGAGATAGTTCAAGACTGTCTAGGGCTCCTGCCCCGGCGAGGTTGAGTAGCCGAACCACTCAATCGGTCTTCTTTTTATAGTGTTCTTACTCTTAGGATAGAGCTTCAGTGTCCGAGCCCGATCTCTTCCTCTTATTGGTTTATATAATCTTCTTTATTTCTTCCTTAGTTTAGAATTTATATGATATAGGAAAAAAAGAGTTGACTGAAAGAGCTTTATCTCGGACTGAGTTAGAGAGGGCTTCCTCTCTCAGACTTTCCTCCTCCTCCGTCCTATCGGGAGGGGTCCTTCTTATTATTAGTAGACCCCCAGCGGTAGCTCTTGTTGGAAAGAAAATAAAGTCTTCTTCTTTTCTTCTGGAGGTCCAACATCCGAGCTAGCATGTAATGAATAGGGCGGAATCAAGAGCGTTGCGCTCAGGGCGGACAGCGTCAGGATGTTGGAAGGTCTTATCCAAAGGTAGGACGGAGAAGCCCAGTGATACTGCGAGTCAGTAGGGAAGAGGCCAGGGGAGACATGCTCTTGAGAGGGTTAGGGATTGACTAGCCCTTCGGAGCTGATGAGGTCATATCCGGGTCAGTACCTGGTTAAAGGCACTCAAGGAGGCGGGTTCCTAGTTAACAGCCGGCTTCCTCCCCTGTTAGGGGCCTGGAGATGGTTCGTCTTCGATCTCTGACCGGCCTCTCATTTCCATTAGGGCGGATGCATTCCCATTGTAACGGCGGCAGAGGGTGCCTCCGGGTCGAGTAAGGAGTTGGCTTAGTCAGTGAATTCGGTGAATAAGCCTTCCCAGGCGTGGAACTCTTGCTTGTTTGATGCTTTCCAGTGGTAGTTGCGTCAAGCAGCATAAGCGCTTACCTGACCATGAGTGTAATAGGGCCATTTTTTTTCTCTTTATGAAATGGCGAGTCTGATCTGACTCTGATCCCCAATAGGAAGAAAAAAAGAGAACCAATCTCTCATTCGTGACACACGTTGATTCGAACTAAGTACTTCTTTACTCTTTCTTATTCTTAGGAGAATCACCCCACTCCGAAATAGCTGCAAAGCTGGCATGCTGATCCGCGATTACTAGCGATTCCAACGAATTAAAGGCTAATGGCCTTAACTACTTAAACGAATCAATCTCCCACTTCTCCTATTCTCTACTTTAGTAAAAGGAGGGTCTTGCTTTGAAGCTACCTTTCTGCTGCTCATCGCTTTCAGACCAATCTTTGTGCTTACACTACAATATTATGCACCTTCCCAAGCTTGAAACAGGGATAGGAATAAAGGAAGGCCATAATCTAAGGGCTCTAGCTAGAAGGCCTAAGTTCCATTGTCCCATGCATTAGCCACAAGGCACCCGTAAGAGTCGAAATCCGCATTTTTGTTCGGTTCGATCTCCTAAAACAGGAAAGGCGTCATCACTAGGGCTGAGATCTCGATGCTTCTCTTTCTCATTACCTGCTTCCTTTTTCGTGACTTTCTTTATTTAAGAACAAGACCCTCTTTTACGGTTATCGTCTGCCAACGGCATTGAAGCAAGCAGTCTTTGTCCTGTATATCCAGCCGGGGAAGAGCCAAAAGTTCCTTCGAGAGGGGATGAGATCAGTCAAGTCTAGGAGAAGGTACCCCCTTTTAGTTAGTAACAACTTGGTAAGGGATCCAACCCTGTCCACAAACAGCTATCAAAAACGTACTCGTGAGGAAAGCTCTGACTTCGCATGTTTTGAGTTCGATTATACCTTCCTTATAGATATATGATGCAATTCAGGTTTTAGCAATGCTCTCCGTAAGTGAAGGTTGCATTTGAGATGCTTTCATCGGCCTGAAGGAGCAGAGTCATGTGAAACCTTTTCTTGCAAACAGCCTCCTCCGCACGAGATTCTTGCTCTAGAAAGAAATAGTCAATGCCGATATTCCTAGCATTGCCCTCTTCTTATAATATAAGTCTAAATGAAACCTCCTTTTGGACATTTGTGATAGCAGATAGCCCGGAAAACAAGAATGTTCCTGCCCAAGCCTTCTCGAGCCCTTTTGATTTGAGGCAGATGTGGGCTTTCAATGAAGGAAAATAAGACTTTTGCGAGGGCAGTAGTCGGCGTAGGTAATTTCTGACTTGTCATCATACTTCGACCACCTATCCAAGAGGTGAATCTCTAAGATTTGTTTCGGTAATGAATCTGCACTTTCTTGCCTTCCTTAGAAAAAGTGACATACTTAACGGACGAGTAAGAACTATCTTTCCCTTGCTGGTGTAAGGTGCAGATGGAATTGAATCAGAAGACTGAACAGCTATTTCATCAGCTCTGGGACTTTTCAGGAAGAGAAGTGGGATCTCGAAAAATATGAGTATGCCTTTATCAATTCCGATTGAATGTTCAGATGTCTGCTTTAAAAAGTAAGTAAGGCACTAGTCTCAGTTTCCCACCTCCTTTTTGCTGATGATCTGATGATATTTCCCAATCCGGACATCCACTCAGTCCAAAACCTTACTCCGGCCTTCCGGTAAACTTTCAAAAATGAAGCGTATTATGCTATGCTATTTCTTCCGCTCTAAAGGCCGCTATCCTCTCCATTCTCGGTATGCATGAGGAGCAACTCCCTGTAAGGTACCTTGGCTTGCCACTTGTCTCAGCCAAAATTTCATTTGCTAACAGTAATCCCTTGATAGATAAAATCAGAAAGAAGCTAACCGGGTGGAAGGTCTGTCTGGACGACTGCAGCTTATCCAAGACTTTTGTTTCATACCAAACCAACACAAGACTACTTGATGTGCTCCTTTCTGATCTCTTATAGCAGCATGGATGCTATTGAGAGAAAGCTTCGAAAATTCCTTTCCTTTAGGGTGACTGGGATCGCAGGTCAATACGTACAGTTAGCTGGTAGACCATCTGTCAACCGAAAAAGGAGGATTGATTGGGCATCCCAAGCCCTAGAAGATGGAATGAAGCCTGCCTTCTCAAGCAGGTTTGGCTGCTGGCCTCCAACCCCAGTTCCATATGGACCGACTGGATCAAAGCTAGATATAAAAAATCCAAATCGATGTGGGACTATTCCCCTCCAACTGTCTGTTCTCCTGTGTGGAAAAAAATATATGCAAGCTGATCCCCAAAGCAAAGCCATTCATTTGACATTTCATTGGTGATAGATCGATCACTAAATTGTAGTATGATACCTGGCTTTCGAGTGGAAGATTAATTGACACATATGGTGGGCGTGCGATTGTTGATCTCGGCTTGGGTGATGCTATTATTGTATCGGATTTTTTCTGCCACTTTTATTTGAATCTTCCTTTCCCCTCAAACGAGGAAAGAATCTGGACCCTTACGTCTAATGGCCTCTTCACCATCCAGTCAGCCTACAAGGCCTTAACTCCTCCTGCTGCCTCCTTATCCTGGCCGAAAAACATCTGGTTCCCTCCAGATGCATGCGTGCACAGCCTGGTTGGCTATCTAAGGGCGATTAAAGACGAAGGACTTCACTTCCTTGCTAAACTGGGCCTTGGTTACGACTGCGACTGTGTTCTCTGTTACAGAGAATCGGAATCGGTTCCCCACTAGTTCTAAAAATGGAATTACTCCTCCTGGACTTCGGCTCCTCAACTGACTAAACTTCAGAGATATATTGAAGATAGTATGTAGGTTGAGAATGCCCATGAGACTAGTGCAATCAGGTAAGAAGTCAAAGAGTAAGACTAGCAATGCGGGAGAGAAATACTAATTTTATTCTATTTCGCCCTAGAGGAGATAGAGAATGAAATTAGTTAACTTTCCCCCGTAAGAAAGGAAATCAAGGAAAGAAGTCTTGGTAAGAGTGATGTTTTACTATTCAATGACATGCTATCCTTCTCCTTCTATCGGCTAAGGCATTCATTCAGGAGTTTACGCTGCAAAGACGATTCGTGCTAGCTCTTCTTTAACTAGTTACATGAATAGCCTATAGGTCTAGTTTACTAAGCTTTCAGTCTACATAAACCTCATGCAATATTGATTACACTCCTTCTCCTACTGCTTCTCCTTATACCCACTAACGTCAGTCTATAGGTCCTTTGGGCCTAGTGTCAGACTCGACAAATCAAGATAAGTACACGGGATGAAAGATAGGACAAATGCCAAAGAAAGAGAAGGAATAGAATCGGATCTTAGTGAATGCCCTCAGTCTGCTTTGCTCCATCTAAGGCTAGGGTTAGGCACTTCATCTCCCAAACAGCCTTTAAATAGCAAAGGTTACGGATTCAATTGCTAAGAGGGCATTCGAGTCGAGTCAACTTAGGGAAAAAAGCTTTGCTCTATAGTTGAAGAGCTTCTTTCCGTTACTATTTGACAAGTGGAGTTGTCACTCGGAGCCCCTCTGTCAACAAAACAAGCCGTTAGTCAAGAGGTTAGAAACCGTGTTCGGTATCGACAGAGAAAGTAGGGAAAGACAGTGACACAATAGCTCTAACAGAAGCAAGCTGTCAAGAGGGAGCAATGCAGTCAGTATACAGAGTCGGCTTTTTAACCATTCGATTCGCGAGCTTAGTCACCCCTGCCCTATGGATGGTTTCATAGCTTCTGTCAGGTCAGGAGTGAACGAAGGAAAGGTGGTTTCAAGGAAGCCTTCCGTTGATTGTGCGTTTACGCGCTTAACTTGCATTGGCAACGTCGGCCTATCTATATCCAACGTGAGAGACCAATTGCCTTAGTTAGAAGGAAGGCGTTCTCGAGACATAGCTTTCTAATCCGAAATCCCAGCTATTACCTGGTGACCTAGGTTAAAAGAAGGGCAGCTTTCTTCTCTTATGATATTTCTAGTTAGAAAGAGAGCTCGGAAGTAGTGAATTCTTCTCTTATGATATTTCTAGTTATAGGGAAAGCGAACGAGCATTTTCGGGGACTAGCTCGCTTACGTGAGGGGATAAAGGAGGAGGTAGCCCAATAAGCACCGAAGTCGTGAGCGTCGGAGGAAAAAGCCGATTTTAGGAAGTCAGTTTAAAAGAAGCTGCGGATCCTGCCCCACTCCGAGCAAGGGCCTAGCCTAATTCACGTACTACAAGGTAAAATGCTATGATAAAGTAGTACCTAGTCTTTAACAGAATATATATCGTTCCTTTCCGTAACCAATAGAAAGCTAGGGGAAGCCCGGTCTAATAGCTTTCGTTTCGAGAATCTAGTGCCAGCGAGGAATTTGCCATACTAGATCGACTCTTAATTACCGAATCGACTCTGAACTCTGTTCTGTTCATGGTTGGCTGTAAACAAAGAGTCTCTTTAGTCCCATCCCTACCCAACTCTATGGATTTTCCTTAGCTAAAGCTTAAGCAAGTAAACTCCCTTAGTGAAAAGGTTAGGTTCCAATTTAAGAAGGGCTGCATGGTTGAGATGCCTCAAGTCCCTTATGCCCAGGCCTCCACAAGATTTATCTGTACAAACTTGAGACCAAGGAACAGAAAGCAGCTTCTTCTTATCACAGCAACCAGTCCAGATTTTCTAATCCAGCTATTGAGCTTTTTAATTAAACTTGATACAAGTAAATCATAAAACTGTGGAGAAGCATTGAAAGGATGACTGACTGAACCAACTGGATCCTCCCAGCCAAAGAGAGTAGTTTGCCCATCCAGCTTTCGAGCACTTTATCAGCAAGATATTGAAGATGAGACTGTCTTGGGATGCCTTTGAAAACAGGAACCCCGAGATAGATGAAAGGGAATCTGCCTTCAGCAAAGCTGAATGAAAGAATTGTTTCCTTTGGTCATCATACTTGCAGAAAAGGCTTTTTTCTTTACTGATAGATTGACCAGAGGCCTCACCATAAGCTGACAGGAAGGCCATAAGATTAGTTAGAGAATTAGAATCTCCTCTGCATAAATACATCATCAGCATACATGACATGAGAAGGAGCCTATTGGAGAGGAAATAGATTTGACCAATCCTTTATGATGGAGATCAGTGAGGTTTCTGCTAAGGACATCAGCTGCAAGACAGAAAAGGAGGGGTGAAAGGGGGTCCCCCTGTCTAACACCCCTGGAACAAGAAAAGAAGCCCTTTGGTAAGAGTGAATGATAAGAATAGATATCCGTATTCACATCGTAAGAATAGCCCTTGACCTTTAGGATAGGGCGTCAAGACCGACTGAAAGTTTGATGGAATGACATTCGAGGTCCTTAACCTCATTCACCTCGTAAACCTCATCTGGAGTACCTTTATTTGGTTGATTGAGTGCGGAGCTAAACCTTTAAATAAAGAGAGGAGAAGCCTAGCCTAGTTCCCCTTCCTCCGTCTTCGCTAGTTCACATTCAATTTACACTGGATTTCGTACTTACAGGTTTCGGGCTAGCATAGCTAAACCTGATTGAATTGAGAGTTGGAATAGGAATAGAGTGAAGAAGAAATGAACTTAAATAGAGGCAACTTAGAGTTGTTCAAATGCTTTTTCTCCCCCTTTCCGAGGAAATTAATACCGTAACTAGTAAGGGAAAACGCTAGCGCGCAAGGGCTGAAAAGCCAGCAAAGGCTTACGTAAGCGAAGGCTAATGGATGTCTCACACTTGCGTCTCTAAGGTCCCTTTCTTTGCTACTAAGAACCTAACAGAACTTTTCTAAAGGAAGACTTTTTCGTAGTCGTTAACGAGTGAAAGCCACTTAGCTTAACACATTCAATCCCTTTTGAACAGGCTATAAAGTGGTCTATATGGCTTACATTTTCAGTTATTCGATTTATCTTCCGCGAAGAACAACCCCTCAAGTTTTACCTGGTAAGTCTAAAGGCCTAAAGGTATGGTATTTACTTACCCTCTAACTAACCTAAGGCTCCCAAAGGGAAGGAGAGGCGACCAACTACAGCTCCTTACTCTACGCTCGTACTCGTGTAATAAAGAGTCTTTCCCTCTTTTAGTTATTTTCTTTTCTCTTTTCTTATGATATTTCTAGTTTGTGATTCTCAGAGTCGCGGAATCGAAAACTAAAGTTTAACCTGCCCACTAAGTCCACTAGGTAAGCTAGCTGACAGTTGTCCCGACCATCTCTTTTGGAAAGCATTGAAAGTCGCGATCAGAATGAAAGGTAGTTCGCAGGAGGGAGGGTGCATATTTGCCATAGGTAACTACGTAAACCAACGGCCTTTCTTCATTCTATTCTATCTATTCTATAGGCTCTATAGGCCTTTCCATGGCACCGAATGTCGTCTTTCTTTCATAGACAAGATATCTATGCAGACAGCTTGATTATTGCTTTTAAATTAACGTTTAAGGAGGAATATGGGCAATCCCACATTCTAACAAGAAAACGAATTCGTTCGCTCTATAGAGCCCGATAGAAATCAATGTATATCTTCGGGATATGAACTTAGGTACGAAGTCACTAACCTACTGGTTAGGCCAGAGATCACTGCTGCCCTATGAATAGGCGTGAACAAAAACGATTTAACATCGTATCGTAAAGGCCATCAGCTCTAACGGCAATAGAGTGAAGCAGGACTTGGACTTGGCTAACTCCCTTTTAACTCCAGTCCTTTCTAACTCTTTGTTTAATAGGTACGTAGTCACTCAACTAGCTAGAGGAGGTACGTAGTCGCTAGACCTAGGATAGGAATGGAGTTGGCTTGTTAGGGCTAGGCTGTGCTGTTGACTTCCTTATTGGTGCGCTGCGTTATCGTCTGCTCATTCACCTATCTAATTCTAATGGAGATTCCTTCCTACGTTCCGGCTCAGTCCAGCCAGTCTTCTATTCTCTTCCTAATATCCATCTTTTAAGCTGGTCTAAGCCATCTGCGCTTTCCACTCCGTAAGCATTTCTTAAGGACGGTACATCTCATTCGACTCGGTAAGAAGATTCTCTCTTTACCTATAAGTAAGTCATTATTGACTGCATCATCCCTTCTCTTTCCCATTGCTCTCTCTCTCATTTATAGCATACCCTTGATTCTGATCAAGGCACTCTTTGCTTAAGAACATCGAACCGCTTTGAGTTCTTCTCAAACTCTAATCCATTTGATGCTTGGGGCCTCCTCCTTCCTCCGTTTATTTAGCTGCAACGGCTGCAGACGCATTAGTCCGAAAGAAGGAAGTAAAGAAGAATATCTTGTCTTCGGTAAGCATGAACCAGCCTATCCTATGACTTTTTCGCATGTTAATTATGACCTCATATAGCGTGTATGAGTGACTACACGTACCTCTCGTTTTCACTCGACTGACAAGGCTAACAAGTAATGCTTGGGGTGGTCCATTCTTCGAAGGTGGGTGCGTGCTTGGTTACAATATGTTGCTTGGTACGCGCAACAATCCGCAGACCCTGATCCTTCACTTCAATCTTGGTTTGAGAGGGTCCAACAGTACTCCGTACGTGGAAGGTTGAGAAAGAAGATCCCGACCTAAAACGTTTCGGATTACTTTGGAAACTCTTTGATCTCATTATCAAATATAACAAATGTGAGATCATGCCACCTAAAGCTTTGACTGATCATCTAACTTTAGGTGCTACTTGGATTAGTGGGGGGAGATCCGGTCGTGATTTCCTAGTCTTTGCGTGTGGTCTAAACCAACCATGCGCAAGGAGGGGAGTTTTGATTAACCAGGAAGAATTTCTATCGTGAACGTGAAATGAGACAGCAATAGAGCGAAGACTTGAAGGCTTATAGCCAATGGATCACTCACGGACATAGAAATTCCTAACTCATGGGACAGGGCCAGTTAGACCAGCATCCACTGAGGGAAGAAACTCATTCCTTGATGTGAGGCAGGCTTCAGCACTTTCGGTGAGCTCTTATACTCAAGGCTTTAAACTCTTCTCTAGTGCCTATGAGATATAGCTCTATTGGTAACCCCGGAAAGATTATCTTATAATAGTTGTTCCCATCCATTTGTGTAGTGTAAGCCTACCCGTTAGTTATGGGTGAGCCTTTCACTTTGGCTTTTCTTTTAGCTGATAGGGTGAATCCATCACAACAATTGCTTTCGCTGGAAGACTTACTTGGTACTATTTATTGATCCCCCTTGTAAGCCCCCCAAAAGAGGCTTCTAATCTAAGCCATCCTTAAGGCCGAGATGTGAGATGGCAGCTCACGGACACAGAGTCTTGTTGATTCCGCGGACAAGCCCTTAGGTGGATAGTTCTCAGCTGCTAGCTCAGATCCTCTTGTTTCGGCTTTCTTGCTTGTTAATGGGTGAGCCCAAGCTCCTAGCGTTAGCGAGAAAACTACCTATTTAATTTATTAATTTAAAGGTAGGACCCAGACCGATAGATTTATTCTATGGCGAAGGATCTGAAGGTCTGAAAGCGCGTAAATAGCTTCTGAGAGAATCCAGCTACTTAGGGTCTTCTCTTGAAGAGGTGTTTTACGCACTTGAATCCCTATCAATAACAATAGGAAACCTGATTAGAATCGTTAGGAAGTTCACTTATTTTCTTGTGTTAGGGGGCGGGGAAGTATGCGACACAACTAAAGCGGAAGACCTCCAGTTGTAACGGAAGCGAAAAGAGGAATTGGTTCGTCACCGTTTGGTAGACCTGGTCCAAGCCTGGTAATAGACCCAAACTCCGAAAAAGAAAGGGTCAATAGATCAGTTTATCACTTCGGCCTGCCTTATTCCGATAGGCTTCGGGGCTAGAAGACTGTGATACAAAACCACTCAGCGAGGCAGAATCTGCAAAGGGTCAAATTGTTTTTTGTGTTTGTATAGTAATCAAGTTCGGTCTTCGGACGGGATGATGGGTAGAAATTCCGCCAGGTTTCGAATGGGAGAGCAAAAGAGGCGAATCTCAATGACCAGACGAATCCGCAGCAAGGGCATCCTCCAATTATGTTACGCCAGTGATTGTAGAAAAAGAGTGAAAGGGGATTATAGACCTTTAAACCTCTATTTTACACCTATCCTATTAGGTATCAGTAAAGACTCTCAAACCCAATTTTAATATGGCGAAACTAGCTTCACAGACAGCGTAGTGATAAAAAAAAAAAAAAAAATGCTAATGCCGTTGACTCAGATCCAAGACGGAAAGTGGTTGATGACCACTTTGAGTAGGAGGACTAATTCATCACAACAGGTTTAATCCCGGGATCCTTCTTCCCTAGAGCGGCTCCCTGAGCCCAGCTCGCCTTTTTAGAGACTTCTCACTCCCATTTCGGGCTAGACCATCGAAATCTTCAACTTTTGGCTAAGCCGACATAACATATTCAACCACGGATTAAGTCGACATAACATCGTTCAGTCAGGGTTTTCCAATTGGATTACCTTGCCGGAATTGTATAGAAGTAGGGCTTTATTGGCCTTCGGCTGCGCCTTCTGCTCGAGCTCGCCGTAGGAAACTTTCCGCCGATGCCATTATTAGAGGAGAAACTGGAATAACTACCTTGCTTCGCTTCGCAGACAAGAGTGTGGACAGTATTTTTAATAGCCTCTACTAATGCAAGTGGCAAGTGCAGTTCTCGCTGCTCAACTATATGGAGGTTTCTTCGTCTCGCCCATGTGTAAATGGGGAACAACGAGCACCAAGCCCTTTTGCCTATGCGCTTACGAGGACTCCTTCACTTAATGACATTCCTTCCAGATCCAGTTTTGTTCTGATCGGGTAATTGCATATTCTGATGATTACAGGTTTCGGAACAAGTCTTCAAACCAGATGCCTTCTGCAGCCGGATGTTCTACCAAAGTCTCAGGCGACACATATGCTCAACGGCTTTCTGGAAGTGAAGGGGATGGCGCATACTCAAACGAGGGGCTTTCCCACACTGATTTACCACAACCTCTGGTTACCTTCCTCCCGACCTACTGTCTTCCCCGGCAATGGCTACGAAATCAAGGGATTGGAGCTCTTCGGCTTCCCTTTTCGATGGTTACGAGTGTGAAATCATTGGTTCTACTCGGCCTAAGGAAATCTTCTCCACTTCGGCAGATACCCATTCTCAAGTAGATCAGATCTAAGGCGTTCTAGCTGTCTTTCCGTTCGAATAATTCATCTTTTTTCATCTCCCGTAAGTGTGAAAGCATTGTCCGACCTTACTCGCTGGAGGTCAATCACAATCGGGTTCTCTCGCCAAGTGCCAAAAAGGCTAGTTGCCTTTCAAAGCCCGTATTCTGTGCATCTTTCGCTGAGAAGGAATTGGCTTCTCTTTTCTATTGCAACAGAGGGAGGTATCATAATAAAGTATGCCATCACTTTATGTTTCTCTTGGTGGAGGATGAGCTACCAGTACGAGTAGTGGTTCGGCAGCGTCTTCGATGCTTTTAATACGATTCAAGGGTAAGATACGAGGGCGAGTGACTGGTTTTGAAGCCTCGCGTCGTGGCCCATGGGTTAGAGTAGCCTAGTTAGGTGGTTTTCCTTTTCTCCCCGGATGGAAGGCGCCGGCCTTCTCTTCTTTCCCGACTTGCTGCTTTGAATCCCGATTCGTTTTCAAGTAACGATGCTTTCTCAAGTCAGTGTACAACTTTTCCGCAGGACGTTCGAAGAAAGAGCCTGGCCATTTCATTTGATTGGGGACAAGTCGTTTAGATAGGATTTAGATTTTTTCCTCTAGTCGCTTTCTCTCGAAGAAGGTTATAAGTCTAGGAGCTAAAGGCGTGGGACAACTGGTGTCGGATTGATTCCCAATAACTAAACTGAAACGGGACTTGACAAGCAATATGCATGCCGGTGCCGGCTCTACCTAATTTTACTAAGGAAGAGTGTTTCAAAGCGCCAATCAGCCAATAGAAGGCGCCCTAAGCGCACATACTTAAAAAAAGAATGAATTGATATGAAATTAGCCTAAATCAGAATGAATCGGGCAACTCAATACACAGAGTCGAGAACCACAAATTCAGAGGAAGTCTTTTAATACTCCCCGGGATTGGATCCTCTTGCCACGGACCTTCGAAAAGCATGGACTATACTTTTAAATTCTTATGTAATCCAATCCGATTTAGGTAAGGGTAAGATCTATGATCTATATATTTCGCTACTTATCTAAGCTGGAATATTGAATATGGATCGACCAATAACGATTAGCCAGACTTCTTTTACGAGAAGAGTAGGGCTAGGGGGGTCAAAGAGAACATAACGAAAAGAAAGAGAAGCTGATCTTCCCGCAAGAAATTAAAAAGCGGCAACCATCACTTCTCTTATGAGCCGGATCTACTCCTCAATATGAATCCAGAGCCGATACCTTTACCTTTATTGGATCTTTGCACCGATGCTGATCTACTCTACTATTCGATTTATTCACGCACGTCAAGCGTGAAGCGACCTGAAGATAAGGACTACAAGCGGATCGTATGCTTCACCCGACTGAAACACGTTCCTCGGGAATAGAAGCTTACTGAGAAAGGATCTGTTACATTAACTGGTAAAAAGGAGAAAAGCCGAAACGGAATAACCAAATAACAATGCCGATTGACTTGATCTTTCTTATAAAGAGAATTTCCCATAGGTTCCTGTCCCACCAGGGGTTCATGCCGCACAGAAAGCGAGACCGGAGAAGCTTCGAATAGTAGAGAGAGCTCCTTTCTTCTTCATCTGACCCAAGTGCGCGGGAAAATGCTCTTTGTTGGTCTCTCAATAGGCGAAACAAGACAGAACTCCGCTCAATCTAGCAATGAGGCAAAAGAGGTATTTTGCCTAGTAGTCGCCTTTCCCTTGTCCGGATCGGAAATTGGAAAGAAGTCGTCTGGTATTGAAAGATCAAGTTTTAGACAGAATCGGCTTGGTAAACCACATTTTTGTATTGAAATGATCCATGAACAGAGGATCGACAGAAGCGAAGCTAGAATCACACCATCAGAAGTAGGTCCAAGCATTCCTCTTTGGGGTAGGTGGGCGGTAAAGGTATAACACTAAGATTTACTCGTTCGATAAAAAAGATCAAAGTTATGGCCATGCCTCTGAGATAGCAAAATAGCCCGGACATTCATTCATTTAGTGCAGTTACGATGTCATTGCCTAGATTTTCCTACTCATTTATGGTTTGATCACATAAGTCAATAGCTCGGGAACGAAGCGAGCAATCTTGTACTAAAAGATCTATTGTGTCATCAACTACTTTGGGGTCGGCAGAAGCCTTCTCATCATTGACCGATCGGGCACAATCCTCCTATCCGAAGCGGAACATTCCAGGTTTGATGTATCAACTGAAGTCTTTTGACTTGAGAATCAATGAAAGACGTTGTGACACACAATGGATCATAGGTTGCTCCTTTGAAGGTGAATTCCCAACATCAGATGACCGAGAAAGAATCCCCAGAGGGGGAGGCTAGTCCTGTATGCTATTATTCCAATGCTGACATGTCAAATAGACAATTTCTTACTGGTGACTATAGAAAGCTTTCATTGTGTGACCACATCTCTGTATGGGCAGAGGGCGGGCATAGAACAGAGCTTCAAGCAGGCATTACATCGATCCAATCCCTACTTATCTTGGTCTCCAAATCACATAGATAGGGACAGAGTTACAGCAAACAGAGATGAGGAGAAGGTGTCAAGTGTAACCATTGACTGAGCTAGACCAGGAACATCAATTAGAGCTCTTTTTTCCCTGTTATAAAAGTAAGCGAATCCCTTCTTTCTTTGGCTTCCTTCTTAAGCCAATAAGTCCTGTGCCCGGTAGATGCAATCAGTCTGTCCTTTACCTGTAAATTGAAGCCTTTCAATAGCTCGTCTCGCCCTGTCTTCTGTCGTACTCTCCTCTATCGAGAATTGGTCTCTCGCAACTGTCTTGTGGAAAACAAACGGATGCCGTTCTTCTGGTAGCCCTTGTTTGCTTCATCGGTAGCTTAAAGCCCTTCCATTAGTATTAGTTATTCAGTAGTTAAGGATTTGTGTAGCTTCGGTCGATAGGGTACTTCTTGCTTTCCTTCTGTTATGAGAGAGATCCGCTATTTCATGACTGAGTTCCTTAGCGTGGAGTACAGACAGCTAGAAGCTTTCCCAAATCAAGTAAAGGAATGGTTAAGTCAAACATTCCGGTCTTAAGCCAATCCGTCCTGCCTGGTAGGTGCTATCAGTATACGAATACCGTCCTTTCTACGGCGACCAGTAAGGGTGATGCGCTAAGGAATTGAATCAAGAAAGGAGGAATACGTTTCTCTTCGGACTTCTCACTCGAGCTAATCAATCTTTCGATTGGTCATCGATTCCTATCTCAAACTGTACTCTACTTCCGGTCAGGGCTGTGGGTGTGAGGAGAGGGTTAGGGTTGAGTGAGGTTGCAGAACCAAATGAGACCAATAACTAACGCAAGGCTAATCAGAGTGGTGTGGTGGCCCGTTACCTCCATCCAATATAAGCAAAGGGACTGAAGTCAAAAGAAGAAAATGCGATAACCGTTCCCGTAGCGAGCAAAAGAAGCTGTTTTTTTCCAAGCCCAAGTAGGGGCGAATGAACCATGTAGTTAGCTCGTGAAATGCTTATTTTCGATTCCCTCGACCATTGGAAAGGTCTAAGATTCCTCCATATCTATCGCCCCCATCTCTGGTCCCATTTATGGAAGCTAGCCAATCTTAATGAAAGCGTTAGTAGCTTAATTTTACATCTTTCTTTTTAGCTAGGATACACTCCTTTATACAAGACTTTAATAGTTCTTGTTAGTGATCCGGGAACACTTAACGTGGGAGAAGGAAAAGCTTTTCACTCTCTTTCTAGCTTGCTAGAAGAGATAGATACGGTACAGAGAGGAGAGTTCAGGTCAAATCCTGTCGATAAATAATTCCTGCTTATTGATCGTGGGGGAAGGGGGAATTGGAGAGAAAGGTGGAGCTTCACCAGGCCTTTAGTGCTTATTTTTAAGTCTTGTCTAAGCCCCCAGCCAATCGGGTAAGCGAACTGTCTTACGACAAGAAGTAGTCATGGGAAGGGTTATCCGTATAATTTATAATCGGTAGTAGCCCGGGTTCGGGCATTACAAAGGACTGCCAGTAAAGGGCCAAGCAGGGGCTTCATTTAGTATCCCAAAAAGCAGGGAAGAAGTTTATTCGTGAAAAGATGGGACGGGAGTTGACCGAATCAAATACGAAACAACATATTTGGAGATTATTAGCGCTTTGAAACTGAACTTCTACGCAGGGATCTGATTTGACCGGTCTAGAAAAGGTCAGTGCTGAACAAAGCTCCTAAGGTCCCCATTCGGGGATTTCCCCGTAAAAGCTAAGTCCTTACTTTACACAGAGTGAAGCTTCCGGCAATGCTTCAACAAGAGCCAAAGCTACCCGGGCCTGGGAAGAAGCAAAATCGAATAGAGGAAGAAGTGGCCGTGTAACTGGCTCGCTTGAGCTTTGGTACGCTAATAGTTTACTAATAGGATATAAAGATTATCTTACTGATATCCCAGGGGCGTAGCGGGTTCGAAAGGACCAGGCTCATACTGACTTCATTTTTCACATTGAACGCGGGTCTTACTAAAGCAAGCCAAACTAAAAAACGAAATCAGAAATGGATTCTTTTTATTTTAATAGCTTGACTGAAGCTATTGGAAGCAACTGGACTCTCTCCTTAGCGAGGTCCTAGAATAACTAGTTAGTTTGCGGTGCTACGAAAAGGTATCAAGCTGATTGGGGGGCTATAGAACGAGCATGTGTCCAAATATTTGGAAAAACTTCCTTTCTCGATCGTCATTTTCCTTTTTACCCCTCTCTTCTGGGGAGAGGGAGCTTACGACACGATTGGATTGAAAAGAAGTGGATTGGGAGAGCGTAAAACAACCACCATCGTAAAAGTAAGTATCCGCCCTTTAAGGCCTGGCCTTAAGAGAGGAAAAAAAGATTTTCCGACAACAGCTCTTTCTTTTGCTATTGTTGCAGCGGAAGTAGTTCAATCGGGACAAGAAAATCATCCAAGCCATCACTGCAAAGCCGAAAGATCCTACTTACCCTTCTTCTTTTCTTGCTTCTTTCATTCATCTCTATTGGGCTGGTATTCATAGAAGCCAGGTTGAATGCTACGGCGATTGGAAATGTCTTCACCCCGTTAAGGCTTTTTACTGCTTCCAAAGCTATCAATTACGACTCGAGGTCTGGTTCTGTGATTGATCTCAGTCCTTTATTATCCTGACTGCTATCCATATTCTCTTAGCCAATCAAGGAGAGTTGGTTCCTGCTGTTCACTCGAGTAGCTTGGATGCTATACCCATAGCCTCCTACGCTCCTCTTGATCGACTGGCTTTCTTGTCTTGTTCTCTTTCTTTCCCGCCTCCAGGCGGGGGTTCCCCTTCGGGGGGTTACACGTCCTGCTGCCCGATTCTTCTCTTTGATCCTTTCCTCGCTTCTCAAGGAGGGGACTTTCTCTCCGGATAGAAGTAAGCGAACTACTCCTTCCCTCTCCCCTTATCCACTTTAAATAAAACGAGTCACAACGGGTCGACATTCAAACCAAGCGACCCTAGGGTACAATCGGGGTTTAAAATAAATCCTCCTTCTCCTTATACGAGGATCCTTCGTCAAAGGAGACGCTAGAGTTCCTAGAAGAAAGACTTAGGGCCATTTGAAGGAACCAATACCGATGGGGCGGTGGACGCCCTGGAATTATGGTAGGTCCCTAACGTAACCATCCCTCAACAATTGTTGGTTCCTTACTTTGACAAGTATGATGGAACCACGTGCCCTAGAAGCCACCTTATCATATACTGCCGATACCTTTTTCTTAGCGTCTGTCATTTTCCTTCTTCTTCTTATGTTTCTCTTTCTTACCTTTCTTTTTTTTGGTATGGTGCTTGTACAGAGTAGGTTGGGGCTCCTCTAATACCGTGGGGGAATCATTAAGAGGGGGCATCACTAATTCCATACTTAGGAATAATTACAAAGGTGATGGCTTCTTTAGTTAGAACTTGTTTTTTTTCATTTCCATCATTTCTGAAAATCGAAGAACCTAATGGATCGAACTCATCCCTGGCTGCTAATAATGAAACAAAGACCTATTATGGATGCCTCTCTTGCTGAACAGAAGGCTAGATGAGATGGGTTCTTTGTTCTGTTATAAACTCATCTACTGCTCATTCGGTTTTCGAATGATTGAATGGTATTCAACAGCTCTTGGCCGAGCTCGCACTGTCGATCGTCTTATTTTATTTATTATTTATTATAAGAGTTTGATCGTCGATCGTATCTGATTATAATGGAGCTTGACGTGGAAGGGGGGTCTGTGAGGACCATAGTAGCAGAGTCTCCACACAACCGGAGAGACCACCTATTTATATTTACAGCGTGAAAAGGTGACAGCGGAAGGGAAGAAAAGAAGTAGCAGAATCTGTCGGCTTGCCACACAATTGATCCAGAGGAGAGTATGCAGACAGACTTATTTCTGAGATGGAACTCATCCCTCGACGCGGCATTATTTGAAAGCACACAACATCGCCCAGAAGCTTATAGCCCCTTAGGTCCAATTCGATGTGTTAAGTATAGTGCCGTGGTTTTTCCAACGAGGGAGCGGTATCCCAGCGGCTTAACGAATTTGACACCGAATTAAGTTAGGCTAATGAAGAACCAGTTAGCTAAGTGTCTGCAGTCCGAGCTTGCTAGGCTCTCTTTACTTTACAAGTCAGAACGTCTACCGGAACGGTTATTATGAAACGAGATTTCTTGCTACCTATCGCCTATCATCATGAGAAGCGTCTTCTTATCGTCATGAATTGGATCATGTCTGCTGTGAACAATGGGACTGAAAGCTGACAGCAAGCATTCCTTTAGAAAGGCTAGGCACCAGAGTCATAGCTTATGCGAGTCTTACCTTACCACCTGGGAAATGCACAGAATAGGTTTTCAGGAATTGAATCCGAAGCAAAGAATGCAAGCTTTGAGGGGTCCGAGTTCGTCACTCCTTGATAACTTTCTTTTTTGACTTCTTAGCTGCTCGAAGTCGCCATGTAGGCAGCGTAGGGACTGATTTTGCGGCACTCTCGTTTGCATTCTATAGTATAGCTCCTTTATGTCCCGATAACCCACGGAATCGACTTGATTGGGCTATTTGAATCTATATGTGTGCGGCCAAGCAAGCTAGCCAATGCGAAGCGTTCTGTGATTATCTACAATATTATTAGATAGAAATGCTCTTTTCTTCAATAGCGCACCAAATGCGCGCAAAGGCGGAGGGTAGGGTGAAAGAGAAGTCAAGGTCTCAGCATCAGCTAGAATAGATGGTGACGGATATCCAATGGATATTTACCACCAGATGACTTGCAGCAAGGGACATATCCCTCCCGATTATAACAGTGGGCCTCGCCCGTCTACTACTCGACCTTCAGTAACTACAGTTAGCAGGGACTGGGGATCCATCCAATCAAAATCCAATAGCTTACTGACTTGCTTGGGTCATCTAAGAGGTAAGGCTCCCCCGATCGACCCTAACTCTCATTCTAAAGAATTCTGGAGCTAAAGGAGTTCCCTAGCCCTTCAAGTTTACATGCTGATCCCTCTATGATGGCATTCTTCTTCCTTTCTTCCTCTCCGACTTGACGATATTATTCTTTCAGAAGCTAGTGATTAGCTGAGGCTGACAGTATCGTATCTCGGCAAAGGGCTGACTCCACTACTTAAGATTGTCGAATCGAATCTACCTTCTATGACCTAGCTTCTGGTATTTGAACCAGTTATGTCGATTGCTGAACCTGACTTGACTTTGACGCGTTGGCTTTGGCTCTGGCTTGTCCCTATATCTTAATTAATCGGAAGAGTCAGTGGCTATCCTGCGCTCAAGAGGAAGAACTCAACTCTTTGCAAAGCAAGGGGCATCGCTCTAATCACTTATGTAATAACCTTCCTTTTGAATGCCGCCGGTTGTAACCTTTATAGCGATAGCGAGTCAAAAAAATATCTTTCGATCAGAAAAGAAAGAGCTTTCCCCTTTTCTCTACTACTCCCGTCAAACAATAGACCTAAGACCCCTTTGCTGCAGGGAAAAGGTAAGGAAGAACCAAAGTAGTTAACCGAGTCGTGGGCGGCAATGCTTGGGCAAGAGAGTCAATCCGTGTTTAGTAGAGTGCCTTCTGATCCTGCGATTGAGGATAAAGAAAAGAGTCCGAGTTCTACTAATACTAATAAGAATAACCACCTTGCTTTCTGGGGCTTCCATTACTTGCTTCAATTGCATTGATTTATCCTTTCTGGCCTCAGACTTGTGCCTAATCTTCTAAAGATCAACCGCGAGTCAAAGAACTCCTCTTTCGTAGTACACTTCTTTTATTGAATTGACTGTAAAAGGTGTGATGGTCTCGCCAATGAATTTCCTCGTTAACAGCAGGATCTTTTCCACTTCTTGCTGAATACCTTTTCTTGCTTCCTCCAATAGGCAATAGGCCATCCTCTCCTAAGGAAGTAGTTCAATGAAGGCATCGAGTGATTTCACCCCGGCTCATCCATCGCTCGGGATGGAGGTTGCTTTTTCTTGGCTGTAAGCTGCTTTCTTAGTTGTAGAAATCCATCACTAGTCTTTCACAACGAATAGACACCAACCATCATATGTGAATACGGTACGTACTGCTTGCCCTCTTCTCTTGCTTTCCATTTTTCGTAATGTGCATTTAAGGACTTTTTCCCTTGTATAGACTCTTTCATAGAGAGAGATGAGTGAGAGAGCCGACCGGACCTCTAATAAGCCAAATTTTCCTTCACTGCAACAAAGGCTTACCCCACAGATTCGCCATCAGCATATCCATAAGTACTTTAAAAGTCTGCAATCGGTAACTTAATTAAGTCTGAAAGATGGCATTCCTTTCATAAGAACTCCCTTCTGATATTATACGGAGGCATTAGTTAACCCGGTGTATTCGTAGCGAGAAGGCCACTAAGGTCCACCCCTGATTCTGTTTCTGTTACGAAAAAGATGTCCTCATCCTCGGCCAGAGGTACGATCCATAGCACTATAAAAGTGAAAGACTATCGGTGTAAAGACTCTCAGCTAGTCGGGAAAACCCCTCTATCTTTTCAAGTCCCATTCCATTGGTCGGCTCTCTCAACAAGGGGTTCGGAATTCTTTCTTTCTCTTCCGGCCGTCCAACTGCTCAGATAGCAAAATCGTAAGGTTCACAGTCTGAATCTCTTACCTTATTCTCTCTTGGTAAGAGAAAAAAGTCCTATCCTTCAGGGCAGTCCTCGCGGAAGTTGGTGCTTAGCTTAGCCGTCCAATCGTGAAGTGAAGTTCTCATAAGCGGATTTAGGGCTGGCTTCTTCCTGAGCTCTAGTTCAGTTCCTCGGATTGAGATAGAGAGCCTACCGTACCGACCCCTTCCATTACTCAATAGGACTAGCTATAGAAAAAGTTAATATAGATAAAGTCAGGTGTGAATGATTGGCTTGTCTTGTCTAAGGCTGACCGTACCTAGTGCTTTGCTTAGTTAGTCGTTTACCTTTGCTTTGGAAAGCGAGAAAGATGATGTTGGAAAGCGGTTAGGAAGCTGCTCCTTATAAATCCAAACCAGGGGCACTGACTTTCATTCCCGAAGGCTAGGCAGCAAGTGCAGAAAGGACTTCAGGGGAGGACTCATTTATGTGAGAAACTCTCTTATGAAAGATATTTTACGGATTCGATTACAGCATATGACAGATGCTTTAGTTTACCTTATATCTGGTTATTCTAAGAGGTAAGTAAGCTTCCTCTTTCTTTCGCTTGAGCGAGGAACGGGCTCAGCCCTAGTTCTTAAGACAAAGTATCATATGAAAGACAAAACTCAACATGAGACTCGAAAGACAAAACTCGGCTAGAAAAGGATCAAACCCGTCCTCCGGAAAAAGACAGCCTGAGATTGTGTAGAAAGGGGCTCAAAAGCTGAGGAAACGAAACGTGGGGTGACTCGTCGCCGTCCCCCTTACGCCCTATTATCTCTTAAATAAAGGTCGAACAAAAATGAAGGCTTACTCTGCAGCAGCGGCCCCCGCGCTCCCCGAGGGCTATGAGCAAGGCAATTGTAGGCATATGGGTAAGCATAACGGGCATATCGCATAGTTGGAGCAGTCGTTCGAAGAAAATTCGTTCATCAAAATTTTTGATATATATATTCATCACTACCGGGGATAGGGGACTGTCCTTAAGAATCCCTTTACCCAGGGACCTCTAGTTATTCCCGTCTCAATCATCAATAGAAGCCGAGTGAAAGCATCCATCCTTGCCAGTTTCTCACCCGCCCATCCAGGGACTCGGCAGAAAAGAAGGTTGCTGCCCATGCCGAAAGAACTCCCGGTGCATCGAACAGAAAAGACCCTGTTCTTGCTTCGCCCAACTATAGTTTAGAAACTGGAATAGAGTGTTTAGCATCCTTTTCCTCTAGTATTGACGCTGTCCATGCGAAATAACATAGGGTTGCTCGGGGATAGGACTACCGCTTTCACCGCTCGGTCGTCTAGTTCTAGAGCTCTAGTCTTAAGTTCCTATCAAGGAGTTGACTGCAAGATAAGCTGTTGGGTTTGGTCGAGGGACCGACCTTGTATTGGTTTGAAGCTTTTCCAGGACAGTCAGTTGTTAATACGTGGAAAAAAGAGTGCTCCAAAAGCTAGATCCTTTACGGGCCCTTAGAGATAGGGGAACCATTTCACTCCATTGAATGAACACATACATTCGTGTGGATGAGCCTCACGACCTAGATGCTCTATCCATTTGCTGTTTTTTTCCATATGAGGACATTTTTGGTGACTAAAAGAATGAGGGACTGATCCAGGTCCATAAGTATTAGGTCCACCAGCGCACACAATTATTCTGCTATTACCTCTTGCCCGTTTAACTACCCCTCGAGATATTTCTGCTGATGTCCCTTGAATTATAGCAAGAGCAACCCTTTGAGGCCTACATCTGTTTCTGGATTCGGCTGTTCCTGTACCTTGTGGAAGATTACATCTTTCTTATTAGTTGGTAAGAATTCGATTAGTACGGATGACGCTTCACATTGCTGGCGAATGCTCCTATGCTTGCGCGTTCCGCCTATCAAAGTTCTATTCATTTCCAGAGGAAAACCTCGTCCGAGAACTTATATAGAGAAGGATTTCCCGCGGCGCAGCAGTTCTTCCATACTAACTTGGTGCCCCTTATAAGGATCCGAGAGGTTAGTAGCTTTTCTCCCCAAGTTCTCACTTTAACTTCAAAAGAAGTTATAATAGCTTATATAAACACATAGGAGGATTCTATTCGGTCACTCATTTACTGCGCTAACTTTTGGTCCTCTCTAGCCAAAAACAAACCGGCATTCAAG